AGAAATTTTCGGATTGCCTAGTATTCCACCAATTAGTAACCCAAGATTCCAGACTTTTATTAAATGTAAAAGAGATGCACCAGGGCAAAAAGACTATAGATGTAAGATATAGAAGGGGAATGAATGCTTTCTTTTTTGGCATTTTTCGTCTTTAATGAACTCAGCTTCACCTCATTCGTCAACTCTATCTGATAATAATATTTCTATCAAGCATAAGTTCTATTACAAGTCATAGAGCCTATATATATTATTATATAAATATCTAAATCTATAATCTATTCCCGCGTTTTTTTTTTTTTCAAAATACTTCAATTGGTACATGCAAGAAATAGGCCAATTCCGCAGCTTTTTGTTCAATTTCTCGTGGAGTCAAATTCTCGTCAATACGAGTCAAGGGAATGGCCCCCTGTCCTATGATTTCCATATAAAGGACACGACGAGTATAAATACCCTCTTTAACTTCTATTCTGATGGACTGAATATCTTTCATAAGGAATCGGAGAAAAATACGACGATTTTTTCCAGGAAATCCCCAACGAAAAATACACACTATTCCCTCTTTTCTATCGAATCTATCATAACCACTACCTACATTCCACGAAATTGTACACCACAAATAAGAACTAAAAAAGAGACCCGCGATTCCATAGAAAGACATCACGATCCCTTGTGGAAAAAAAACAATTTGCTGAGACGGAAATAAAGATAACAAATTCCTACCAAGATAACTGGAAGTTCCAACCAATAAGAACCCTAATGAACCTAAAAAAAGGATAAAGGCCCAACAGAAATTACTTGTTTTTCGAGATCCCGTTATAAGTTCTATCCATATACGTTCTGATCGCCAACTCATATTAGATGCAGTTCTATTTTATTGGAATTGGTAGAATAAATAACCCAAGCAAATGAAAATGAATTTAACTTTACTTTTCTTTGTTTCCGAAGTAACTTTCATCAACTAGCACTAGTTTGATGTAAACCTTTAGGAGTAATTCATCGAATTGCTTCCAGAGCTAAAAAATATATGAGATTTTCCCTACTGCCCGCAGCGTATCTAAAAAATCTTGTTTTTTTGAACATGAAGAAATAAAGAAGCCATTGCAATTGCCGGAAATACTAGGCCCACTAAAGGCACAAAAATGGAGGGTAAGTTAATCATAGAATGGGTACCTCGATTTAATATTTGTACCTGGTATTTTTATTTTTAATATAACAATATTAAAAATAAAAATTTTTGTAATTTCATATTTTTTTTTATTATTCTTATAAAGATAGTCTATAATCACTAGAATTCATATATCCTTATACTAAGTATATTTGAAAAAAAAAAAAAAGAATAACTAATAGAATCTATTAATTTATTAATAAATAAAATAATAAAGAATTAATAAAGAAATATAAGGGATGTAGAACTAAATAACTACTCACTCGCCACAAAAAAAAAATTTAGGCTCTGCTTGATTTTTCATTTTGAGTCAAAGGAAAGAAAGCGTGGAGCTGAAATAACTCACTCAGAACCTCCTTTAAAGGATTACGTGGTACAATTGAATCAAATAAGCCCTTATGGAATAAATATTCAGATGCTTGTGAACCTTCGGGTACTGTCTTATTCAACGTTTGTTCAATTACTCGTTTACCTGCAAATGCAATGTAAGCATTGGGTTCAGCAATAATGATATCCCCCAACATGCCAAAACTAGCTGTCACCCCACCAGTAGTGGGAGATGTAAGGATCGATACATAGAATAACTTTTTACTTGTTTGATAATTATATAAAGCAGAAGATATTTTAGCCATTTGCATCAAGCTCAAACTTCCTTCTTGCATACGTGCTCCTCCGGACGCACATACTAGAATAAGGGGTAAAAGTTGATTGGTAGCATATTCGACCAAACGAGTGATTTTCTCACCTACTACGGATCCCATACTACCTCCCATAAACTGAAAATCCATAATCCCAATTGCTACAGGAATACCATTTAGTTGACCTGTGCCTGTTTGAACAGCCTCAGTTAATCCTATCTTTCTTTGATAAGAATCAATACGATCTTTATAAGGTTCCTCTTCCGAATGAAATTCAATGGGATCCAGAGAGACCATGTCTTCATCCATAGGATTCCAAGTACCTGAATCAATCGAAAGTTCGATTCTATCTGAACTGCTCATTTTCAAATGATATCCACAGTGTTCACAAATATTCATTTTTGATTTAAAGAATTTTTTATAATTTAATCCATAACAATTTTCGCATTCAACCCACAAATGCTTGTATTTTTGAGTTTCATCGAGATCGTTAGAACTTTCTCTTCTAGTTAAATCACTATCATTTGTATCATTCGTGCTAGTTATTATACTAGAACTCTCGCTTTCACTCCAATTTCTGCCCTTACCACAAATGTAACTATAAAAGTAACTGTCATTGTATTTGTCACTATCACCTAAAATGTAACTATCAATACAGATTCGAGAACGAAGATCACTCTCAATGCAACTATTAATGTTATTATTAATATTATTATTCCAATTAGATTTAGTATCATACATGGAATGATCATCATCACTATTAGAGACATTATTCAGATAGCTAGAATTATTATAACTATAAATATAAAAAAAACTTTCTGGTTCACTTAGAAAAGAATTATCATTGTCAATCTCTAAAATTTGATTCTCAATATCAAAATATATGGAATAACTGTTCCTTTTACTATCCCTAACTAAAAAAGTTTTATCAGATAGGAAATTCCGGATGTTCCTGACACCGACTAAATAATCAACATTACTATAACTAGAATTGTCACTAGCATTCCAACTATGAATGTTTTTATCCATATCCGTTAAAATTGGGTCTTCACTTACACTGGTATTTTCAATAGGACAAAAACTATCCATTGATTTACTTAACCCACACCCGTATTCTAACTCCCTATTAAACAACATAGAATTGAACCACCCTTTTTCCATAGAGCTTTTTTTCCTCTATTTCCATGAAAATACAATAGATGAATAGTCATTCGATGAAAAATCATATCATATAAATATTCTATTTAAAATATTTTATCTCGTTCTCGTTTTTATTTACTAAAAAAATCACCGCATTCGGGGGTTATGTTCATTTTGAAGATCGATAAAAATCAATTTTTGTAGCTATAGAACAAGAGAACGGGGGGTATAAAAGAGAAAAGAATTCTATAAATCTATATAGAAGTCATCCACGACCCTCTTTTTTTTATTTCATTAATTGAATTTCGTTTGTTGATTAGGGGAAAGTTCCATAAAAACACCTGCCTTTTTTGAAATATCCTGAACAGTTCCTGTAGGTTGAGCGCCCTGTTCAAGGAAATATAGAATAACAGGAATATTTTAATAGGTATAGGTTTGATTCTTTATTGGATCATAAAAACCCACTTTCCGAAGATCTCTTCCCTCTCTTCGGGATCGAACATCAATTGCAACGATTCGATAAACGGCTCATTGGGATAGATATAGATAAACAATACCCCCCTAGAAACGTATAAGAAGTTGTCTCCTCGTACGGCTCGAGAAAATTCAAAAGAAATAATGTCTATGTATAAAAGTATAAAATTATATGATGTTAAATAGATCAATAAAATCATCAAATCAATTAGACTATGATTTAAGTATTTTTTTTTCTTATTCTTTTTCTTTCTGAAAAAAAAAAAAAAAGAACTCCTCGTATTCGCAACCTCATAACTCAAATTGAATAACTTTCAAATAACTCAAAAGAAAACAAAACCCTTAGCTTAGGTATTTCATTTATTGAGCGGTCTCTACCCCCCTTTTTTTCTTGCCTGTCTTCTTTAGAATCTATAGAATCTATTTTTTCTTCATTCTAATCGAATTGTTGAGACAATTTGAAAATGGTATTTACTTGTTCCAGGATCCTTTAGCTTTTCCTTGAATCATTGGGTTTAGACATTACTTCGGGGATGGGATCTTTAATCGTTTCAAAAATGGCAGCAACATGCCATTTTATTTCTTTTTCTCAAAGAATCATACAAATAGAAGATTGATTCCCGCGGATACACTTTTGATCGAACTAGTTTTACCAATTCCAACAAATTTGACTTTTTTTAACCTTGCTCGAATTGGATCCTTTCGATTTCTCTCTCAAAAATATACTTACGAAGTTGTTCTAACTTATTAATCTTCACTAACCTTATTAGATACTTGCCCCTGATAAATGAATCAACTCGAGCTCCATCATGTACTATTTACATCATCAATCCCTCTCCCGCCCCCCAAACAACGAGTTCTAGTGGAACAGAACAAACGATGTCGAACCGGGAGCACCCCGATTTCTATATACTAGAAAAAATAGCGGATGTAAGAATCCACAGCTAATCTAATCATGTCTTTCAAGTCGCACGTTGCTTTTTACCACATCACATCGTTTTAAACGAAGTTTTACCATAACATTCCTTTAGTTTGGATCCGCGGTATGTAATTGATTGAATTATCAATTATGAAATCGTGAATAGTCATTGATTCAATCGATACATAATAATCTATCCTTTTTACTTCTTTCTAGGTTTTCCTTCCATATGAATGGACAATTTATAAAGTGAAGGAAGGAGTCTAAAAAAAAAAAATTCAAATTAATTCGATATTGTATGAATAGATTTTCTATTCTATTTGAATCTATTTGGATAGTTTATAAAATAATAAAAAGAAATTGATTCAAAAAGATACAAAAAAATATTAGAAAAAAAAAAATAGAAATATGAAATAATAATAAGAAATCGATTTTTTATATTATGCAATTATCCACAGTGATTACAATAAAAACAAAAAAAAAGGGTTAATGTTTATTCTGATATACAATTTGTATTCAAACAAATAGAATATCCATCATGACTGGATATTCTACTCTGGGACGGAAGGATTCGAACCTCCGAATAGCGGGACCAAAACCCGTTGCCTTACCGCTTGGCCACGCCCCATTGTCGATTCGACACTAATAAACACTATTATTAGTATTGGTTGTTCGTCAATTCTAGTTCAAAAATATCTATAGAAATGGAATAAAAAATTGTTGCTGGGATTTTAATATGCGTAGATGTAGAATTAAAATGAAACTGAAATTATTGATCATTACATAGAAGTCAATTAAGATATTGTATGAAAGTATGATTTTGATTTCTTCTATTTTTTTTTTTTTCAGAATGAAAAGATTTTGAACTTATCCAGTTCAAATCAAAGAAGGATTGGGGGGGTCTGGCCTTATTTGATTCATTTTTTTTAGTATTGCTAATTTATTACTATTAATTAATATCTATAATAAAATATAAAAAATTATTTCGAATATTATTATATATTAGATATATTCGAAATAATTTTTTATATTTAGAATTTTTAGAATATAGAATTGATTAAAAATGATAATAAAAATAAAATTATACATATATATACATATCTAATACAAATAAAAAAGCAAAAATACAATTAATTTTCTTAAAGAACAAAATGTTTGTTATGCTTAATATCTTTAGTTTGGTCTGTATTTGTATTCACTCTACCTTTTATTCAAGTAGTTTTTTCTTGGCAAAATTACCCGAAGCCTACGCTTTTTTAAATCCAATTGTAGATATTATGCCAGTAATACCTGTACTCTTTTTTCTCTTAGCTTTTGTTTGGCAAGCTGCTGTAAGTTTTCGATGAGATCTTTAATTTGAATAATGTCCTTTACTTTAAAAATTCAGAATTTAATTTTTATTCGAAAACAAGAATTCGAACATTTTAACAATTTATAAGATCAGATAAGTCTTACAGTGTGAATCCTTGATTCAAATATTGAAATTTTTGGATAGACAAGAAAAATCTGGGCCATCTCATCATTTCCCGATTCTTACGTTTTTTCCATTGAGAAATCCCAATCCTATTATTAGATTTGAGTCCACCACCAATACCTAGATTGTTGATATGAAAGAAAATTTTGGGTAATAGTAATAAAGGGATCGACTCTTACTACAAATAAATTTCCGAATTTTTTTTTTTTTTTTTCTATTTCCTCGAAAACACTTCATTTCTTAGAAACTTCGTATCAAAAGAAACATAATGTGTAATATAAGAGAATCTATTCTCTTTCTCTGTCGTTTTTAATTTTTTTAATTTCATTATCTTGGAGATTTTGTAATGCTTACTCTAAAACTATTTGTTTATACGGTCGTTATATTCTTTGTTTCTCTTTTCATCTTCGGATTCCTATCTAACGATCCAGGACGTAATCCAGGACGTGAAGAATAAAAAAAAAAATATTTTTGGTTTTATGTGTTTTTCTTGCTTGGGCTGGATTTTGAAATATTTTTAGGATTTTATCTATTTGACATAGTTAACTAGTAAATAAAATAGAGGAAGTAAAAAAAAATCAAACAAGGAAAACAAACAAAAGAAGCTTCATAAGTTCAAAAAAAATACCAAATCATCAACGGAAAGAGAGGGATTCGAACCCTCGGTAAACAAAAAGCCTACATAGCAGTTCCAATGCTACGCCTTGAACCACTCGGCCATCTCTCCCTCCTGCATAATGATTATGGCCCAGAAACCGGATGGGTGAAAAGTGAGTCATTCATATTCCATTTTTTGGATAGGCGCATACAATCAATTCGAACTATAAAAATCGAAATAAAAAGTTTTTATCAAAAAAACCTTCTTCGAGGCCGTAGGATAAACAAATTTTATTAATGAGTCTGTTTTTACGTTATTTCGTACGGTATTTACAATTCCTTTGTTTGTGGGATTATTTTCTTTTCTCGCGCGATAAATAAATTATAGAATGGATTGCTACCTATGCCTAGATCTCGGATAAATGGAAATTTTATTGATAAGACCTTTTCAATTGTAGCCAATATCTTATTACGAATAATTCCGACAACTTCAGGAGAAAAAGAGGCATTCACTTATTACAGAGATGGTGCGATTTGATTATCTTTTTTTTTTTTACATTTACCGATCCCAGTCTTAGGAAAAAGACACATTCTTCGGAGAGAAAGAAAAAAATAGAAAAAACCTACGCTTGCTGAAGGTGAAATTTGTAAATAAAACGATTAATTCCTTCTGTCGTGTATCCCCGATTAATGCAGCCTCATATACTTCAATTTTAAGTTTGTTTTTATTTATAGTATTAAGCGAAAGGTTATACCTATAACTAATGGAGTTAGGTCAACCCTACTCCACTAGTACCAATAGGCGGCCTGGGGAAAGAAGCACTACGCTTAGGAATCAACAACACGAAAGAAAAAAAAAACTTTGTAAAAAAAAAAAATATCCTTCCTTTCCTTTCGGGATCGGGACTAATAAGAATGGTTGGGACAACAAACATCCATCTCGTTCGTATTTTGGATACCCGTATAACCATCGAAGACTGTTGAAGTGACTAATTCCGGGAAATTAAGCGGCGTTGAGGACAAAGAAATTGTTGGAGTTACCGTATTTTTTTATCCAGTACCAACATACTTGATGTTAAGAAAAGATCTTTTA